GATGTCTTTAGTAAACCAAAGTCATTGTTTAATAGCTATTTTGCTTCAATTTTCCCTATACAAAAAATTAAAATTGAAGATTTAGTTACGATTAGAAATAAACTTTCTCTCTTTATCCATGGATTCCTTACTCATACTCAGTCAATTGGAAGTATTGATCCAATTAAAAAAAAAATTATGTTTCGTAATTTCCTAATCTAATATCCAAATTTTCAATTTATAATTGACTCTTGGATACAAATCACGAGAATGTATATTTTTCCTCGAATTTTTCATTGAGAGGTAAAGGCTTAAATCCTTTTTAGGAGATAAAGTTTTTGATCGGAAAGGGCTATTAATCAAACCGAGGGACCCCTTAACTATTAAGGGATTAATAGAACGAATCACACTTTTACCACTAAACTATACCCGCTACAATCCGATTATTGTATATAAATCGACTTTTTGTCGAACAAGAAACTTAGTCGTAATCAAAAAAAAAAAATAGGATCAAAAAAAAATCATGCAAATTAGAGCCTTAACGAGAGGACTTAATGAGATTAGGAAAAGAGAACTCATTTAAATAACTAAAAACCAAGTCTTTTCTTTTGCTGGAGTTTTTTGACGGATACGGGTTGACAAAACTATTTAAGCCGTAAGATAAAAATGCATTGTTCAAAAATTCATAGTTCCTTTGTTTTATTATCTTTTTTTTTTTTTTTATTTACGTTTACTTTAAAACTGATATTTTAGTGAAAAAAAAAAGTAATAAAATAATCCAATTTCAAAGTAAATAAAGATAAGAAATTAAGATAGGAAATGACATTTTGATTATATAGCAAAGGAATTGAAATAGTCCTTCTTATGATTGTTTCAATATCAATAATAAACATTTGTGTTTTCAATTTGTGTTTTCAAATTAAATAAATCCTTTTAATTGGATTCCTTGAAACAAAAGAGGACCGGCTCAGCTAGGTACTGACCAGGCCAAGCCGTGTAAAGAAAAGGTTTCTTTGGACAAAATCAAAGAGGAATCCTTTTATTTATTAGTATTTAGTTTGAAATATTATTTAAAAACTAGAAATAAACTCAAATTAAAACTAAATTAAAAAAATAGAAATAAACTAAAGAAAAAGAGAAAAAGGGGCTTTTTTCAAGCCTTATTTTGACTTATGTAACATAATAATTATCCTTTTTCACTTGGGGGAGAGATGGCTGAGTGGACTAAAGCGTCGGATTGCTAATCCGTTGTACGAGTTCTTCGTACCGAGGGTTCGAATCCCTCTCTTTCCGTTTTCGTCGATAACTTTATATTTCCTTTCAATTTTTTCGCGAGTTAGTTTTTTTTTTTTTTTTAGTTATTTTAGTTATTTGGAATAGTTAAAAATGGGAAATAGCTAAAATCCTACTAATAACATTTCAAAATCGATTAAGAAGAACAAAGAACCTTATTTATTTTTTATTCTTCACGTCCAGGATTACGTCCCGGATCATTAGATAGGAATCCAAAGATGAATAGAGAGACAAAGAATATCACTACCGTGTAAACAAATAGTTTTAGAGTAAGCATTATATTATAATAATCTCCAAGAATTCTTTTTTTTTAGGAAAAAAGAGAATAGATCCTCCATTTTATATTTTTATTTTATACCGTATACCCTACATAGAATACATAGAATACCCTACATATAGTATTTTATAGTCTTTTCTATTTTTATTTTGACACCAAGAAATAAACTAAAGTTCTTTTGATTTGAGATTAGAACTTTTGATTTTAGATTAGAAATAGAAAAGAATTTTCAAAAAATTCATTTTTAATAGAAAGTTTATTTTTTCATTACCAAAAATTTTCTTTCATACCCACCAATTGGGGAAGACTCCAAAAGGTCTTGGAATGGAAAAAGGTCAGAATAAGGAAGTGAAACGTGGTGATCCCGACTTATTATGGCTATACTAGAATTTCACTATATTGAATCGAGGGTTCACACATACTGTAAAGACTTATCTGATCTTATCGATTGTTAAATTTGTTTTTTTCGAATAAATCATGAATTTGTCTAGGCCAGTATTAAAAATATCATCGAAAACTTACAGCAGCTTGCCAAACAAAAGCTAAGAGAAAAAATAGCACCGGTATTACTGGCATAATATCTACGATTGGATTTAAAAAAGCGTAGGCCTCGGGCAATTTGGCGACGAAAAAACTACTTGAATAAAGGACAGAATTAAGACAGATACAGATCAAACTAAATATATTAAGCATAAAAAACATTTTGTTCTTGAGGATAATTGTATTTATGTTGATTGAGTTATTAATAAGTTGAGTTATTAATAGAAGGGAAAATGAATCAAAATAAAAATTAGATAGACCAAAAAAACTTCTTTGATTTGAACTCGTACAATCAGAACTCCTTCAACTTCAACTCTCAAATCAAAAGTGAATAGAATAAATCATACTTTACATACAATATTTTAATTGAATTAGATGGAATGATCAATAAATTCATCAGTTTAATTCTAAATTCTATATCTACACATATCAAAAAATCTATCAATAATCTAATCTATTATATATATATTTAGATATATATTTAGACTTAAGTTGACGAACAACCAATAACAATATTAGTGTTTATTAGTGTCAAATATAAATGGGGCGTGGCCAAGTGGTAAGGCAACGGGTTTTGGTCCCGTTATTCGGAGGTTCGAATCCTTCCGTCCCAGGGCATATCCGTCCACACATCCAAGACAATAGGATTTTATTTCGATTCTTTTTTTTTTCAATCAGTATGAAAAAAAAAAAAATAACAACCTAAAGCTTCCTTATACATCATTCTTTAATCCACTATTTCATTAAAAAAAGAAATTGAATTTTTTTGTCTATCTATTTTTTTAATCATTGATGGTTTAATCCAAATCTGGATTTATCTCTCTCGTATGATGATAAAATGCAATGCGGTCTTACTATAAAATTTGATTCAAATAATGATATGGAGGTCAGAAAAATTTCAATCAATTAAATTGATGATTTCTTAGGAGTTCTTAGTAGTCGAAGAAATGTGAAATTAGTGAATTTATCCTATCACTAGCAGTTTATTTGAAAATCCAGATTCAAAAATAACTTCTTTATTTGATTTGATTTAAAAATAACTTATTTATTTGAATTTAAGTCGTGTTATTTTTATTTATAATTCTTATTTTATTTAGATTATTTAGTTTCTAATATTATAAATTTAGATAGATTTTAATAATAATAAATATTATAAATATATGTATATATGTCTCTGGGGTTAAATTGAATTTTTGCTTAGACTTCTTCTATAATTCATATAGAAGTAAAAAAAATATATATATATTGATTACTAGGTATCAATCGAACCAATGACTATTCATAATTCCATAATGGAATTAATTACATACTGGTTCCAAACAAAAGGAATGTTATGGTAAAACTTCGTTTAAAACGATGTGGTAGAAGGCAACGTGCGACTTGAAAGACACGATCCGCTGTGGATTCTTACATCCACCATTTTATATGATATAGGAAGTATATAGGAATAAAAGTGCTTTTGGCTCGACATCGTTTGTTCTGTTCACTAGAACTCTCATTTTTTTTTGGGGGGGGGGTAATATAAACCGTATGATATCGTACATGATGGAGCTCGAGCAGAACGTATTGATTCGTTTTTGGAGGCAAGAATCTAGGGTTAGTATCAATTAATAAATTGAGACACCTTTGTAAGTCTATTTTTGATATAGAAATCTAAAGGATCCAATTCAAGCAAGTTTCAAATGCAAAAGTCAAATTTTTTGGAATTGGTAAACCCCTTTTGCTCAAATCAAAAGTGTATTACACAAGAATCAATCATTCGTATGATTCTTTGATAGAAAGAAATCACAAAAAATGGTATGTTGCCGCCAGTTTGAAACGATTGAAGATCACCGAAGTAATGTCTAAACCCAATGATTCAAAGCAAAGATAAAGGATCCTAGAACAAGGAAATACCGTTTTCAATTGTCTCAACAACTAGATTAAGATGAAGAATCGAAATAGATTTGAAAGGAGACAGATAAAAAAGGGATTAGAGACCGCTCAATAAATGAAATGCTTAAAGGGTTTTCTTTGCGAGTTATACAACTTGAGTTATGAGAGTGCAAATTCCAAATACGAAATTTTTTTTTTGTTGGGGAAAGAATAAGAAACAAGTAAACAAGTATTTAAATCATAGAATAAAGAACGATAATTCTTGGTCTAATTGATTGGGTGATTTTATGGATTTAGTTGACATTATAATTCTATACATAAACTTAACTTGAATTTTCTTGAGCCGTACGAAGAGAAAACTTCTTATACGTTTCTCGGGGGGGGTTCTCTACATCTATCCCAATGAGCCATTTATCGAATCGTTGCAATTGATGTTCGATCCCGAAGAGAAGGAAGAGCTCTTCGGAAAGTGGGTTTTTATGATCCGATAAAGAATCAAATCTATTTAAACGTTCCTCTTATTCTGTATTTCCTTGAGAAAGGCGCTCAGCCTACAGGAACTGTTCATGATATTTCAAAGAAAGCAGGGGTTTTTATGGAACTTTGCCTTAATCACCAAACAAAATTAAATTAATGAAATATATATTATAGATAAATTCAAAAAGGTAAGGCGTGGATGATTTGTATAGAGTTTTGTAGAATCTTTGCTATTTTTTATCTTTTTCAATTTATATCATATTAAATTGATTTTTGCTATTATAGAGTGTCGTCTTTTATAACGATAAAGATCTATTTTATAGATTTTTTTGATGTAATAGATAGGAAAAATATCGAGAGAATAAACAAATTGGTCTTAAATTTTTGATATTATTGCCATGTCACTGGGTGTTTTTCATTGGAATTCGATGAACAAATAAAAAAGCAAAGGGTTAAGCTTACTTTTTTACTTTTACTTATATTGATTGATAGTAATTGGCTAAACTTGGAATTTTTATACTTCTTTTTTTTTTTTTTTATTCGTCCGTCTACACCTTTTGGATATATGTAGTGCCAATCCAACATAAATTCTTCGTTTTTTTTTTTTTCATTTTAATAAATTGAAAAATTTCATTAAAATGAAAATTGAAATAATAATCTCAATTTAAAATGTTTTTTTTTTTTTTTATTTCTCCATTGTATTCTTTTCTCAACATTTACATTCATATTATTTACATTCATATTGACAACAGTCTATTAAATAAATAGAATCCCATGATGGATAAATGAATCTACTTATCTCCGTCCTATAGATTTGATTTTATTTCATTCAAATTTCAATCAAGTAAAGAAAGGGTTAATTTGATTTTCTGTGATACAAAAAGTCTTTATTTTTTTTTTTTTTTCATCGGATCTGTTCATTTTATTATGTTCATAATTTATTATGACTTTTTAGATTTTTGTTTTTCCCTTTTTTAAATGTTTTGATTTCGCTGTACAACTCAATCTCGTTATTTTACTTTACAATTCAACTGCCTTAATTTATTGTTTATTGGATTCCGATTGTATCTATACATTCTAATTATTTTAGTTCGGGTTGCTAACTCAACGGTAGAGTACTCGGCTTTTAAGTGCGGCTAGCATCTTTTACACATTTGTATGAAGCAACGGATTCGTCTATACCATCGGTAGAGTTTGTAAGGCCACGACTGATCCTGAAAGGAATGAATGGAAAAAGCAGCATGTCGTATCAATAGAGAATTCTAAAGAATATTTCATTCTTACCGTATAGGTCCAAAACCTTGTGTAATTTGTTTGAATTCTTGGCGTGAAACAAAATCCATTTAAAAAGCAAAGAAATAAAAACTAAATTGAAAGTTGGGTCGAGTAAATAAATGGATAGAGCCCTACTATAGGTATAGGTTCTAATTATAGGGAAACAAAAAGTAACGAGCTCCTATTCTTAATTTTTTAATGATTACCCGATCTAATTAAACGTTAAAAATATATTAGTGCTTGACGCGGGAAAGGCTTTTCCCACGAGTGTATTATCAATAAATTTTTTATGAATCCTAACTATTAGCTATCTCCATCTCCGTTATGTGGTGGAGATAAATGTGTAGAAGAAGGCAGTATATTGATAAAGAGATTTTTTTTTTTTTCAAAATCAAAAGAGCGATTGGATTGCAAAAATAAAGGATTTCTAAACATCTTTTTATCCTAGAATGAACCTAAACCAATTAAGTGAAAAAAGAGAGGATAGAGAGTCCGTTGATGAGTCTTACCTTTTTACGAGGTATCGATTTTTTTCTTACTATCATACCTTGTTTTAACTGTATCGTATTATGTATCATTTGATAACCCAATAAAGCCCATCCTATTTTCGGTTCAAATCGAATTTCAAATGGCGGAATTTCAAGAATATTTAGAACCAGATAGATCTTGGAAACATGACCTCCTATACCCACTTATCTTTCGGGAGTATATTTATGCATTTGCTCATAATCATGGTTTAAATAGATCGAATTTGTTAGAAAATATAGGTTATGACAATAAATCTAGTTTACTAATTGTAAAACGTTTAATTTCTCGAATGTATCAACAGAATAATTTTCTTAGTTCCGATAATGATTCGAACCAAAATCAACTTTTTGGGTACAATAAAAATTTGTATTCTCAAATGATATCAGAGGGATTTGCAGTCATTGTGGAAATTCCATTTTCCCTACAATTAGTATCTTGCTTAAAGGGGACAGAAATCGTAAAATATTATAATTTACGATCAATTCATTCAATATTTCCTTTTTTAGAGGACAAATTATCACATTTAAATTATGTATCAGATGTATTAATACCCTACCCGATTCATCTGGAAATCTTAGTTCAAACCCTTCGCTACTGGGTAAAAGATGCCTCTTCTTTGCATTTATTGCGGTTTTTTCTTCACGACTATTATAATTGGAATAGTCTTATTATTTCAAATAAATATATTTCTTTTTTTTCAAAAAGTAATCCAAGATTATTCTTGTTCCTATATAATTCTCATGTTTGTGAATACGAATCCATCTTACTTTTTCTACGTAAGCAATCTTCTCATTTACGATTAACATCTTCTGGGGACTTTTTTGAGCGAATATATTTCTATGGAAAAATAAAACATCCCGTAGAAGAAGTCTTTGCTAATGATTTTCCGACTAGCTTATGGTTCTTCGAGGATCTCTTCATGCATTATGTTAGATATCAAGAAAAATCAATTCTGGCTTCAAAGGATACGCCTCTTTTCATGAATAAATGGAAATATTACCTTGTCCTTTTATGGCAATGTCATTTTTATGTGTGGTCTCAACCAGGAAGGATGTATATAAACCAATTATGCAAACATTCCCTCAGCTTTTTGGGTTATCTTTCAAGTATGCAAATAAATCTTTCAGTTGTACGGAGTCAAATGCTAGAAAATTCATTTCTAATGGATAATGCTATGAAGAAGATTGATACATTAGTTCCAATTAGTCCTCTGATTGGATCGTTGGCTAAAATGAGATTTTGTAACGTATTAGGGC